TACTGAGGAACAAGGGGGGATTCGACCTCCTAGAGTTCAACTCCCGTTCTCAACCCATGAACAATATGAGTCCGAAGCTTCTTTCGTAACTCCCAGAATTTCTTCGTAGTGGCTCCGTTCCATGCCTCATTTCATAGGGAAGCCCAAAGAAAGTGGCTCTATTTCATTCTATTTCACTTCCTAGCACTTCCTATCATTTAATATCCATCCCTTTGGTCTTATTGACATAAGAGATGTCATTTATAGTCTATCTCTTTCTATATATGGAAAGTCAAGAAATTCTCATCGAAACATCGAGAAATTGTGCATATAGAAAACTCTAAAGAAAGAAAAAAAGGAGACCCATGCCATGATTTTAAAATCTTTTCTATTTAGTAGTCTAAGTTTCTCGAGGAGGATAATTAATTCGGTCGTTGTGGTCGGACTCTATTATGGATTTCTGACCACATTCTCCATAGGTCCCTCTTAGATCTTCTTTCTCCAATCTTGGATTAGGGAAGAAGGAGATATTCGCGACTACTGGCGGTTTCATTATGGGGCAGCTCATGATCTTCATATCGATCTATTATCCACCTCTGTATCTATTCTTTCTTAGCTAAACGGGTGGAGGATCCACCCAATTTGTTTATATCATGGGCTCGAAAAACGGATCCGAATTTGACTGAAATGCACGATCTTCACAGGTATCACTTTTCACGATACCTAAAAGGTGCAATAGCCATTTTGAACCATTTCCTATACTATAAGAGAATGGTTTCCATTACTTTGAGAAATGGATTCTTATATCAAACTATAGCTATTACATTAAAGAAGAAAAGAAACTAATAGAAGTCGAAGACGCAGAATGGTAGTGAATAGAGAGAAAGATTCTTCTGATTTTCTTGTTCCTGAAAATATTCTATCTATCTCCTAGACGCCGTAGAGAATTGAGAATTTTCATGTCTTTCAATTCTCGTACTCGTAATTGGAAAGTTACGGAAGGAGACCCGTCATTTTGCAATGAAAACAACATATAAAACTCTGGACAATTTCGAAATCAGGCCAAGCGTCTTAATACATATGCAAAAAAATTCATTATTGGCCCACCATTGATTAGAAGATTTCGCTTGTATGAATCGCTATTGGTTTGATACGAATAATGGCAATCGTTTCAGTATGTTAAGGATACAGATGTATCCACAATTCATTTAGAGTTACTTAATAGCCTATTTCTTATACCATATCTCTATCCCGTGAAATTCTCAAGCCGAAAGATGGATGCATATGCTGTGTTTCATTTTGCTAAATGATATAAATTAAATGGTGTATCAATTCCATAAATTGGATATAGCAATAAAAAAATCAGCAAAATTCTTTCTAATATTTTAGATAGAGGAAACATTTCTTCTATCTAAAATATTAGAAAGAATTTACTCTTCTATCCAAATCCAATTTGCATTGATAAAATCAATCCAAATTCCAGTAGTAGATGAATAATTGCAAATTTTTGTGTGTACGAGATTAGAATAACTTCAAAATAACTGACATAATTTTTGATTTTTCCTGATCAGAAAAATATATGAAAAAGAAAGGAGGTAGAAAAATTTTGGGATTTATGGTTAAAGAAGAAAAAGAAGAAAACAGGGGTTCTGTTGAATTTCAAGTATTTAGTTTCACCAATAAGATACGGAGACTTGCTTCACATTTGGAATTACACAAAAAAGATTTTTCATCCGAAAGAGGTCTACGAATACTTTTGGGAAAACGTCGACGTTTGCTAGCTTATTTGGCAAAGAAAAATAGAGTACGTTATAAGAAATTAATCAGTCAGTTGAATATTCGGGAGCAGTAATTTAATCGTTCGAATTTTTTTCTTATTTTATTAGTAGTCTTATAGTAGTCTTAGATTTTGCATTTTGATGAGCCTCGTTTTGAGGAATTCATGGAATAATCCATTTTGATGGAATAATGAATTAAGGAAGAAAGGATATGAGTCTACCGCTTACAAGAAAAGATCTCATGATAGTCAATATGGGCCCTCAACACCCATCAATGCATGGTGTTCTTCGACTGATCGTTACTCTCGATGGTGAAGATGTTATTGATTGTGAACCCATATTAGGCTATTTACACAGAGGAATGGAAAAAATCGCGGAAAACCGAACTATTATACAATAAGAGACGAGGGAGATAGAGAGATGGTAGAAGGGGATAGGAAAGGGGAAGAGACTTGTAAATTCCTTAAGTTAAGAAAGAAAAAAGAATAAAAATACGGATACATAACATAAAAAAAAGAATAAATAAGACGAAATTCGCCCTCCTCCTACATATTTAATTTCTTCTCCTATACAAAAACTAACAAGACCCACTCCATTGGTAATTCCATCAATGACACCTTTATCAAAAAATTCCGTTAGTTCGGTTAATCCTCTTATACCGAAGGTAAAGACCCTAGTATAGAAAATATCTATATAACCGCGATTATATGACCAACTGTATATATTTTTTTTTACTTTATCAAAAAAGTCCGAAAAAGGACTTTCCTTGTAAAAGGAATTTTGTAAATCCAAATTCTGAAAAAAAGAATAAGAGGATCCATAGAAGATATATGCGATGAATAAACCGAAGATAGCTAGACTTACAGAAGAAATTGCATTAGTAATAAACTCATATGAATTTATAGAAAAATTAGAACTTTCTTGGGTAAAGTTTATTGAGGGAGTTAACCACTTTGATAATATGGTTAACCCCGCTATTCCATTATCCGTCGCTCCATTATCAAAAGAGATTCCTATGAATCCAATGAACAAAGTAAAAAGCAGTAATATAAGAAGAGGAAATAACATAGTATTTCCGGTTTCATGCGGATAGGCAAAAGTTTTTTTAGCCCCAAAGGACGTACTAAAGCATCCTATCCTATTTGTTGTATTACCTTGCATTTTTGGTATATTTTGTGAAAAAAAAGAAACTCCATTCTTTGTTGTTGATAAAACGAAACCCCTATTCACTCCTTTGGGTATCCTTTTTCCCCACAAGGATATTGAATACAAGGGACCCTCTTTAGTGCTACTATAATTTTGAAAATGAACGCGCAAATACCCATCAAATGTAAGTAAATATATCCGAAACATATAAAAGGCAGTTAATCCTGCAGTAAAGGAGGCTATTATTCCAAAAAAGGGCGAATATAACCAACTATTACTAAGGATCTCATCTTTGGACCAAAAACAAGCAAGAGGCGGAATACCACAAAGAGAAAGAGTACCCCATAAAAAAGTGGATCTTGTAATTGGAATATATTTTCTTAAACCACCCATAAGAACCATATTCTGACTTTTATCTGGTGAATATCCAACAAGAGGTTCCATTGAATGAATAATTGATCCGGATCCCAAGAACAATAAAGCTTTTGAATAAGCATGAGTGATCAAATGAAATAAAGCAGCTTGATAAGAACCTATACCTAGAGCTAACATCATATAACCCAATTGAGACATTGTAGAATAAGCTAAGCTTCTTTTAATATCTCTCTGAGCAAGAGCTAAAGTAGCTCCTAAGAAGAGTGTTATTGTACCTACTAAAGAAATTAAACTCATTATCAAAGGTAGAGATATGAAAAGAGGAAGAAGTCGAGCTAGAAGAAAAATACCCGCAGCAACCATAGTTGCTGCGTGTATAAGAGCTGAAATGGGAGTGGGTCCTTCCATAGCATCGGGTAACCATACGTGAAGAGGGAATTGTGCGGATTTCGCAACTGCACCAAGGAATAATAAAAAAGCACACAAAGTAGTAAGTAAAGAATTAATTCCATTATTAGGAATCCAGTTATTAGCTATTTTGAACAAATCCCTAAACTCTAAACTACCCGTTATCCAAAAAAAACCTAAAATTCCTAATAATAGACCAAAATCCCCTACACGATTAGTTACAAAAGCTTTTTGACAAGCACTCGCTGCGATTGGTCGTGTAAACCAAAAGCCTATCAATAAATAGGAACACATTCCTACGAGTTCCCAAAAAAAATAAATTTGTATCAAATTAGAGCTAGTAACCAATCCTAGCATGGAAGTATTGAAAAAACTTATATAAACAAAAAATCTCAAATACCCTTCATCGTGAGACATATAACCGTCACTATAAATAAGAACCAGGATTCCTACAGTAGTAATTAGTATTAACATAATAGAAGTAAGCGGGTCAATCAAGTATCCAAATTCTAAAGAAAAATCATTATTGACGGTCCAAGACCATAGATATTGATAGATAGAACTTCCATTTATTTGTTGAATAGACAGTTGAACTGAGAATACCATAGCTATACTTAAGAGTAAAACACTAGGAAAAGCCCATATGCGACGAATATTTTTTGTTGCTGTCGGAATAAAAAAAAGGCCAAATCCCATTGACATAATAACTGGAAGTGGGAGAAGAGGGATTACCCATGCATATTGATATATATGTTCCATAAGAAAAGAAGTTGAAATTTTTACTTGAAATTTTTCTATAAAATAAAATTGTTTCCGATTCACCAAACCAATTCTTATCTCTTTCTGAAGGAATAAATAAAAAGAATAAGAAAAAATAATGGAATTCTTAAATTTTTGAAAAAAAAAATTTATTTCATTGAGATAATCAAAAATTTAAAATGGGTTTAATTGGTTAAATTCAAAAAGTTAATCAAATAACTTCGTTACCTAATTATTACCTAAATAAGGATATTTAGTAAAATAAAAAAAAAGTTGAATCTTTTTACTTTCTAGTCATTTTTAGATTTCTTTAAAACAAAGATGAAGCAGCTTTCTTGTTTCGTAACTGATTGATTGAATTCCAAATTAACTATTTGGATTTTCCCTTCTTTTTATCCACCCATCTTATATAGGGGATAGGCTTCCATACCGTATATCTATATATGGAGTATACTTGATATATAAATATCTATAAATAGATTTACAGGGGAAACCCTTCTATATATTCTATATTATTAAAACAAAGTATAAAATATATACGGAAAAAAATTCAGAATGTCAGTATCTTTCAGTATCTAAGTATAAATACTAAGAAAAAGAAGGATTGATTTGCCACAATAGATGTCTTTCACATACAACTAGAAAAAAAAATAATTTCCTTTTTGAATGGCTGTTCCAAAAAAACGTATTTCATTGTCAAAAAAGCGTATTCGTAAAAATATTTGGAAGAAAAAAACTTATTTTTCCATAGTACACTCTTATTCTTTAGCAAAATCAAGATCATTTTCCAGCGGGAATGAACACCCAAAACCAAAGGGTTTTTCGGGGCAACAACAACAAACAAATAATAAGTAATAAGGTTTTGGAATAATCTGAATTGACCTATCAAAAAATTATTCCAATTACTTAAATATGAAGAATTTCGATTAATTAATTAATGTACTTTTATGTGTTGAATTACTCGGTACAATATTGTTAGAACAAACCCCTCTGATATATAGAATAAAAGTTTTGGTATACTGTGTGCTAAGTATTCTTTTCCTATTAATGATCCATGAGTTTTTCATAATAGAATTCTCATAATAAAATATGAGAATTCTATTATGAAAAGTGGAGTATTCTTGCAATAGGACTTACCACTTCCATTTTCTCCAAAATCATTGGTTTAATGTTAGTAAAGTAAATCCTATTAATATTAATAGGAGCATAAAGACTTTGATTCTATAAATTTTTCCTTTTATTGAAAGAATTTTCAAAATTTAAGGGAGAAAATAATTAGAAAAAAAGGAGTTCCAACTCTTTCAAGCAGTCTTTCTATTAGGCACAGCAAGAGTTTATTGTAAAAAAAATCGCAACGATACTACCAAACGAAGTTTATTTTAATGAAGACTCTAATGTTCCTAAATTTTATAGACTTTCCCACCAATCTCGACGACTCGCGAGATAATAGCTATTATTCTTTTAAGTTACCCATTATTTGAAGTTAGCCGCCATGGTGAAATTGGTAGACACGCTGCTCTTAGGAAGCAGTGCTCAAGCATCTCGGTTCGAATCCGAGTGGCGGCATTCTCGAAAAAGAATACAATAGATTAGAAAATGGATTCAATTCGAAATTTACAATTTTGTAATGGGACCTTCCCCTTATGCTATTTGCAACTTTAGAACATATACTAACTCATATCTCTTTCTCAACCATTTCTATTGTGATTACGATTCATTTGATAACCTTATTAGTTCGTGAACTTGGGGGATTACGTGATTCGTCAGAAAAAGGAATGATAGTTACTTTTTTCTCTATAACAGGATTCCTAGTTTCTCGTTGGGCTTCTTCGGGACATTTTCCATTAAGTAATTTATATGAGTCATTGATCTTCCTTTCATGGGCTCTGTATATTCTTCATACCATTCCTAAGATACAGAACTCTAAAAATGATTTAAGCACAATAACTACGCCAAGTACTATTTTAACGCAAGGCTTTGCCACATCGGGTCTTTTAACTGAAATGCATCAATCCACAATACTAGTACCTGCTCTACAATCTCAGTGGTTAATGATGCATGTCAGTATGATGTTACTAAGCTATGCAACTCTTTTGTGTGGATCCTTATTATCTGCCGCTATTCTAATCATTAGATTTCGAAAGAATTTCCATTTCTTTTCTAAAAAGAAAAAAAATGTTTTAAATAAAACATTTTTCTTTAGTGATTTTTATGCAAAAAGAAGTGCTTTAAAAAGCACCTCTGTTCCTTCATTTCCAAATTATTACAAATATCAATTAACGGAGCGTTTGGATTCTTGGAGTTATCGTGTCATTAGTCTAGGATTTACCCTTTTAACCATAGGTATTCTTTGTGGAGCAGTATGGGCTAATGAGGCGTGGGGATCCTATTGGAATTGGGATCCTAAGGAAACTTGGGCATTTATTACTTGGACCATATTTGCAATTTATTTACATAGTAGAACAAATCCAAATTGGAAGGGTACGAATTCGGCACTTGTAGCTTCGATAGGATTTCTTATAATTTGGATCTGCTATTTTGGTATCAATCTATTAGGAATAGGTTTACATAGTTATGGTTCGTTTACATTAACACCTAAATGATTACATAAAATGAAACCTTCATGAAATGAACGTTTTTACTTTTTTGTTTTATTTGAGAACCCCTTGAACGCCCTCTCAAAGGGTTCTCAAATAAAACAAAAAAGATCTAAATCTAATTAGACTTTTTACTTTTTTCTGCATTAATAGAGCGGACTAGTTAAAAAAACCTATTTAGGATAATAATTGGATAAGAGAGCCTCTACCCTGTCAACGGATAGGGAGAGAACTAAATCTGGATAAATACCAATACCTATTACTGGTAAAAAGATACAGATTAAAATAAAAAGTTCCCGTGGTCCAGAATCCACAAAATTTGCGTTTGGAACATTAAATAGCTTGTATCCATAGAACATCTGGCGTAACATAGATAATAAATAAATAGGGGTTAATATCATTCCAATTGCCATTACAAAAGTAATTAGCATTTTTGGCATTAACAGAAATTTTGGACTAGTAATTAGTCCAAAAAAGACTACTAATTCTGCGACAAAACCACTCATTCCTGGTAGGGCAAGAGAAGCCATTGAAAAGCTACTAAACATAGTAAAAATTTTCGGCATTGGGATAGATATTCCCCCAAGTTCTTCGAGATAAACAAGACGCATTCTATCAGAAGCCGTTCCTGCCAAGAAAAAAAGTGTAGCACCAATAAATCCATGGGATAATATTTGTAAAATAGCTCCATTGAGTCCAATGTTGGTTATGGAACCAATTCCTATAATTATGAAACCCATGTGAGATACAGAGGAATAGGCTATTCTTTTTTTGAAATTTCGTTGACCAAGAGAAGTTGAAGCTGCATAGATTATCTGGATAGCTCCTATTATTACCAACCAGGGCGAAAATAGATAATGAGCATGAGGTAACAATTCCATGTTGATACGAATCAATCCATATGCTCCCATCTTTAATAAGATTCCCGCTAAAAGCATACATGTACTATAATGAGCTTCCCCATGGGTATCTGGTAACCACGTATGTAGGGGTATAATCGGCAATTTGACAGCATAAGCAATAAGGAAGCCAAAATATAAAAGTATTTCCAAGGTTGCCGGGTATGATTGATTAATTAATCTTTCCAAATCTAATCCTGGTTCATTGGAACCATATAAGCCCATACCCAGAACTCCGATTAAGAAAAAAATGGAACCGCCTGCAGTATACAAAATAAATTTTGTAGCTGAATATAAACGCCTCTTTCCCCCCCACATAGATAAAAGTAAGTAAACAGGAATTAATTCTAACTCCCACATGATAAAAAAAAGTAAAAGGTCTCGCGAAGAAAATAATCCTATTTGACCACTATACATTGCGAGCATCAGGAAATAGAATAATCGCGAATTCCGGGTAACTGGCCAAGCTGCTAAAGTAGCTAAAGTAGTGATAAATCCTGTCAATAAAATGGATCCTACTGAAAGTCCATCGATTCCCAATCTCCAGTGAAAATCGAGGATATCTATCCATTTATAATCCTCCTTTAGTTGGATTAAGGGATCCTCCAGTTGGAAATGATAACAGAATGCATAAGTCATTAGAAGGAATTCTAATAAACAAATGGATATAGTATACCACCTAACGATTTTGTTCCCCCTATGAGGTAAAAAGAAAATTAATAAACCTGCAAATATCGGCAAAACAACAAGTATTGTTAACCAAGGAAAATAACTCATGATAAAGTGATAAAGACAAGATACGTTTTGACCAGAAAAGCCCGTGCTCGATTATTTCGAGCACAGGCTTCTTCGGTAAAGAGGAATCAGACGATTCGAATGAAGTTTTTTGTAACGTATCAATAAGATAGAGCCATGCTACGGGTTGTTTCAGGCCCTAAATAAACGCGGACACTTAAAAAATCTGTCGGGCAAGCGGATTCGCATCTTTTACAACCCACACAATCTTCGGTTCTCGGCGCGGAAGCAATTTGCTTGGCTTTACATCCATCCCAAGGTATCATTTCTAATACATCTGTTGGACAAGCTCGTACACATTGAGTGCATCCTATACATGTATCGTAAATTTTTACGGAATGTGACATTGGATCTATAAATTTTTCTTTTCAACATAAAATTTTTCGATCTGGTAAAAATGAAATTAGTACTATCATGAGTCATATGTATTGTAGACACCAGACGAAGCAATGGTTTATCCAAACTTCAAAAAAAAAATAATCTATTTTTTAATCCGTTTGTGAGAAAGCGTGAAAAAAGCCAAGAGACTTGAATTTTTGACTTCAATAATCAGAATTATACGAATTGTACATACGAATTCGAATTAGCCAATAAATTGGCTATCGTCTTTTCAATATAAATTATTGCAATATTAAAATTGCAATATCAATGAATTACAAAAATTCATTTAAGTGAAAAAGAATACTATGCAATAACCTATTAAAAAAAAATGTATATTCTCAAATAATACTAAGAAAATAGTATTGATTTCCATTCATCTTAATATTCAATATTCTTATATATGCGCCTTTGTTTATAGGATTGTATGTCTAATTATTCAATAAATTAGATTGATTGATACGAGTTGATTTCCTATTACGATGGATGGAAGAAAGAATGGATAGTCCAATAGCGGCCTCAGCAGCCGCAAGGGCTATCACAAAAATTGCAAAAATGTCTCCTTTTAATTGGCGACTATCAAATAGATCAGAAAATGTTACGAGATTTAGATTAATTGAATTCAGTATAAGTTCAAGACATATTAGAGCTCTAACCATGTTTCGGCTTGTGATCAATCCATAGATACCAATCGAAAATAAATAGACACTCAAAAAAAGTACATGCTCAAACATCATTAATTAACTCCTTATAAATCTCGATTCATTTCAATATGAGGACAAGAATTGAACCGATTCAATTAATTACAATAGAACAATTACACAACAAAAGAGAAAAGAAAGAAGGTATTTGTTGGCAGTAGATCCGTTTTACTAAATAAAAACAAAATTGTGATTCTTTAGTTATTTTTTTTTTAGATTTGCAATTCTTAGAATTTTTACTATTTTAAAGTTTTCTTATTGCCGAGCCATAGTAATTGCACCTATTAAAGAAACTAGAAGAATTATGGAAATGAGTTCAAACGGAAGATAAAAATCGGTTGCTAAATGAATCCCAATTTGTTGAACATTATTTATGAGACCCTGTTCTACTATTTGGTTTGATCTTGTAGTCCAAAGAATTCCATACCATGACGTATCTGGGATAGTAGTCATTAGTGAAAAAACAATAGTTATACAAACTAGTGAAGTGAACCCATCTCCAATAGTCCAATAATTCTTATCTTTAGACCATTCTGAGCCATTTACGAACATTACAGCGAATATGATCAAGACATTTATGGCTCCCACATAAATAAGAAGTTGTGCCACAGCTACAAAGTAGGAATTTAATAAAAAATAGAATAAGGATATACAAACAAGAACTAATCCCAGTGAAAAGGCAGAATAAATGGGGTTGGTAAGTAATACTACTCCTAGACCCCCTAGTAGAAGAACAAATCCCCCAAATAGCATAAGAATCTCATGTATTGGTCCAGGTAAATCCATTATGGATAAAAAGAAATTAATAGTATAAAATTTTTCATGAACTGACTAAAACTAAAGGATTCAAGGAAGGCAAAAGGGATTAGGATATTTTTTTTGTATAAGCTGTATAGTTAGAAATTATATCACGAAAATCTAGTCTGATTTAAAATAATCAAAAATTTCCAATAAGCATGTAGTTATTCGTTTTTCTTTATAGTTAGTAAAGGATTATTCTTTTTTTATAACAAAAAGAAAAGAAAAAATACGAATTTAGTAATCAGTAATTGTTCTTGAATTCGAAGATTTATCTTCCTCTATTTTACTTTTAGTAGAATTTCTAATTGTTTGAATTGTGTAATCTTCCATTATGGAGATCGGTAACCGACTTAAAGCAATTTGATTGTAATTCAATTCATGACGATCATAAGTAGAAAGTTCATACTCTTCAGTCATTGATAAACAGCTTGTCGGACAGTACTCAACACAATTGCCACAAAATATACAAACTCCGAAATCAATACTATAATTAAGCAATTGTTTTCTTTTAATATCCTTTTCAAATCTCCAATCCACAAGGGGTAGATCTATCGGACATACGCGAACACATACTTCACAAGCAATACATTTATCAAATTCAAAGTGGATTCGGCCCCGAAAACGCTCCGGTGTAATTGATTTTTCGTAAGGGTAGTGAATCGTTATAGGTAAACGATTTGTGTGGGATAAGGTAGTTATGAAACTTTGACCAATGTACCTTGTAGCACGTATTGTTTGTTGACCATAACTCATGAACCCAGTTACCATAGGGAACATATTCATTCTAAATATCTATGAAAAAGATATGTTTCTTTCTCTTGTTTGAGAGAGCCCTTGTGTTGAAAATATTCTTACTGTTATTGTATTATCTTATTTATAGTGAAACAAGTTGGGAAGAGGTTGTTAATAAGAGATTGCCCAGAGAAATAGGTAAAAGAAATTTCCATCCAAGATTTAATAACTGATCCATTCTCATCCTGGGTAAAGTCCATCTTATTGTGATAGAAATGAAGAGAAATAAATAAGCTTTAGTTAATGTAATAAAGATACCCATTGTCATTTCCAAAATTCCAATGGCATTATTCATTTGGAAAAAATCAAAAAAGGATATATAGGGAATAGATAAATTCCACCCGCCTAAGTAGAGAACTGTTACAAATAAAGAGGAAACTAATAAATTGAGGTAAGAAACAAGATAAAATAAACCATATTTTATACCGGAATATTCGGTTTGATAACCTGCTACTAATTCTTCCTCTGCTTCTGGTAAATCAAAAGGTAATCTTTCACATTCTGCCAAAGAAGAAATTAGAAAAACTAGAAAACCTATAGGCTGACGCCAAATATTCCATCCAAAAAAACCATACTTTGACTGTGCTTCAACTATATCAACTGTACTTGAACTGTTAGATAATCATAGTCGATGATAACATCACAGTTCCCACCGCTATTCCAAAACCGTACGTGAAACCTTAGCTTCATACGGCTTCTCTATGATCAGAAAAAAGAGAGGATTGTTTCGTTATTAGCCCCCGGGGCGTAGATAGAATTAGGTAAAATAAAATAGATGGCAAAGTCCTAAATTAGACCAAAGTAATTCTGTCTGCTAGAATAAGAAAAAGCGCTTCTGAATTGATCTCATCCTTTATAATATAATAAATTTATTTCTTTGTTCAGTAATAACTTAATCTTGGAATAAAACACTTGTTATAGGAATTAAATTAATAAATGAAAAGATTTGGGTATTAGTTCATAAGGAATTCTCTATGAATATGGATTATGAATATGGATAGAGTAAGGAAATAATTCAAATTTTTTTGTATTGCACTCCACATCTTTTGTCCTACTCTTCTTTCCCTAGGTAAGGGGGTATTTAAAATTAAAAAGAAAAAAGGGGTAAAGGGTTAATTCGTTCTTTATAGCCATTTCCTTAACAAGTGAATGGGAACATACTCTGGATCGGAATATGAAGAAAGTACTACTTGATAATTTCCACTAATTTCAAGTCCTTATTATGATTCCTTTTATGGGGCAAAATATCTAATATCTTAGATTCCCCATTCTTAATCCTTTCTGTACTTTAGTGTTCCTAACCCTTCACTAACTTTTGATGGATTCTTCTTATGATTATAAGTTATAGTAATAACTAGGAATCTTCTAGTAATGGAATTCCATATCCCGAATCCTTTATTCTTGCCCGCTTCAAGATATGATGACTAATTAAAAAATATCAATCTTGGGATAAAGAGTTTACACTGCTTATGTTTACTTCAACTTTTTTCTTGTACGTAGGAAATGAGATTTTTCTTTTTACTACAAATTTATAAGGTGTTTTGTTTCACTCATATAGCTATCTAGTTTAACTTACCAACCCGAGAATAAGAAAAGGAAGATAAATAGTTAATGGATTTTATAGGAAAAAGACCCTATTTTAACGAATCACACGTAGAGATATTGCTAGCACACAAAAAGTTAATGGTATTTCATAACTAATGGATTGAGCAGCAGCTCGTAGACCGCCTGAAAAAGAATATTTATTATTTGAGCTATATCCTGCCATAAGAAGACCAATAGGGGCAATACTTGAAATGGCAATCCATAAAAAAACACCAATACTAAGATCGGCTAAAACAAAATGATATCCCAAAGGGATAACTAAAAAACTTAATAAAATTGATATGACTGCTATAGAGGGCCCAATGCTAAATAAAGGAATATCTCCTCGGGATGGTAGGATATCCTCTTTTAAAAGTAGCTTAGTCCCATCTGCTATAGCTTGAAGCAGTCCCAAGGGGCCCGCATATTCAGGACCAATACGTTGTTGTATCGACGCGGATATTTCTCTTTCTAACCACACAATTACGAGTACCTCTATTGTGATTCCCAAAAGGAGGGTCAAAATGGGTAGAATCGATATGAGTCCATAGACTTCTTTTAATAATTCCGATTTCGAAAAAGAATTTATAGTTTCTACCTCTACCCTATCTATTATCATTTCAACGATCAACTTCTCCCATAATGATATCTATACTACCTAATATCGTCATGATATCAGCCAATTTCATTTTTTTAACTAGTTGAGGAAGAATTTGCAAATTAATAAAACCGGGTGGACGAATTTTCCATCTCCAGGGGAAAAGGCTATCATCTCCTACTAGATAAATTCCTAATTCACCTTTTGGGGCTTCCACTCTTACATAAAGTTCTTGCTTTGACAATTCAAAATTGGGTGAAGGTTTTTTACCAAGAAATCTATATTCAAAATCATTCCATTCGGAATTCTTTGCTTTCTTAAAGCGTCGGACTTCTAAATTCTCATAAGGTCCTCCAGGAATTTTTTCTACCGCTTGTTGAATTATTTTAATAGATTCCCTCATTTCACTGACTCGTACTAAATAACGAGCTAATGAATCCCCTTCTTTTTGCCATTGGACTTTCCAATCAAATTGGTTGTAAGACTCATAAGGATCCACTTTACGAAGATCCCATTGTATTCCAGAAGCTCGTAACATAGGTCCCGATAAGCCCCAATTTACTGCTTCTTCCCCGCTAATAAAACCTACCCCCTCAACTCGCTCTAAAAAAATGGGATTCTGTGTAATAAGTTGTTGATATTCAACAACTCCGCGTAAAAAATAATCACAGAAATCTAAACATTTATCGATCCATCCATAAGGTAGATCCGCGGCTACTCCTCCGATGCGAAAGTAATTGTGCATCATTCGCATACCTGTAGCAGCTTCAAATAGATCATATATTAATTCTCTCTCTCTAAAAATATAGAAAAAAGGGGTCTGTGCGCCGAGATCCGCCATAAAAGGCCCAAGCCATAACAAGTGAGAAGCTATACGGCTCAGCTCTAACATAATTACCCTAATATAGCTGGCTCTTTGGGGTATTTGAATATTCTCCAAGAATTCTGGTGCATTTACCGTTATTGCTTCTGTAAACATAGTAGCTAAATAATCCCACCGTGTTACATAAGGTAAGTATTGTATAATAGTTCGGTTTTCCGCGATTTTTTCCATTCCTCTGTGTAAATAGCCTAATATGGGTTCACAATCAATAACATCTTCACCATCGAGAGTAACGATCAGTCGAAGAACACCATGCATTGATGGGTGTTGAGGGCCCATATTGACTATCATGAGATCTTTTCTTGTAAGCGGTAGACTCATATCCTTTCTTCCTTAATTCATTATTCCATCAAAATGGATTATTCCATGAATTCCTCAAAACGAGGCTCATCAAAATGCAAAATCTAAGACTACTATAAGACTACTAATAAAATAAGAAAAAAATTCGAACGATTAAATTACTGCTCCCGAATATTCAACTGACTGATTAATTTCTTATAACGTACTCTATTTTTCTTTGCCAAATA